AAACTTTGCCGAATTCCTCAAAAGAATTTCACACAAAATAAACAAAAATAAAATAAAATTTACTAATTACACAATAATTTCTAATCAAACAAAAAATTAAAGAAGAAATTCCAATAAACAAATTAAATTAAAGGAAAATAAACAAAAAGGTAAATAAAATTTTAACATAATCAAATTGAAAATCACCATAAAATCCACAAAACTAAATAGAACAAAAAATTATAAAAATAAAATAAGGAGCTAATCCCCCTTAATCTTAACACCAAATTAAAAAAAATAAAATAAAAGTAAAAATTAAATAAAGAGCATGAATTGAATTCATTTCTAGGAAAACCAGAAACCTTTAAAGACGAATAACATTTCACTACCAACAGCCTATTATTAATATTGATGAAACAATAACTAAAATAAACAATTAACTCCTTCAAAATCGGGAAATAAAAATAAATAATAAAATTCAATGAACCCTGATACACAAGGTACAATAAATAAAATCAGCTTTTAAAAATAAACTAAACAAAAATCATACCCATACGGTACAAGTAATCTATAGCATAAAAAATTAAATCACAAATATACAACAACAAAGAGATTCTTCAGATAAATTAAATACATAACAAATTAAACAAAACAAGAAAATCAATAAATCAGATCATGCCGAATCGCACGGCATAATAATTCAGCGTAAATGAAAACTCAACTAACAGAAATGATCTGAATGAAAATTAATCAATCCAGCCGCACCTTCCGGTACAACCACTTTGTTACGACTTATCTCATTAACAAATAAACGAGAGCGACGGGCGATGTGTACATATCCCAGAACCAATTATCATGAAAACAATCTACAAAGCATTACAACCAAATCCAATTTCATACCAATATTAAAATCAACAATCCAATAAACAAATAACAATGTAATCCATCATTTCCACTTAGAAACAAGCTGCACCTTGACCTGAAATAAATCAAAATAAAGAAAATAGAAAATTAAATAAACCCTAAAAAGATAATCAATAAACGGCGGTATACAAACCAAAGCAACTAAGTAAGGTCCAACGCGGACTATCGATAACGAGACAGATTCCTCTGGATGGAATAAGATACCGCCAAATTCTTTAAGTTTCAAGAACATAACTAATACTACTCAGGCACAAAAATTTACATCCCAAAATAATAGGGTATCTAATCCTAGTCTAAAAAAGGAATTTCATAGCCTCCAAACAAGTAAATGAAATAATAACACTAATAAAAATTTCACCTAAAAAATCAATAAAATAAAATCAACTAAAATAAACATAATAACTACAACACCAAACACGTTCAAACGCCTCCAAGGTATAACCGCGGCTGCTGGCACAAAATTTAACCGAAACTACAAATGAATTGCTAGATACAAGTACACCTGACCATCCAATAACAACTAATGAGAACAAAATTTAACATAACATCACCCTTCAAGCCCATTTAGAGTAAACCAGAAGAAAACTAACGCAAAAACTTACATATAAAACAAACACAAAACTGAACGAGCAAGCAAGAATTAAAATTAAATTAGTAGCACGATAAAAAGCAACACGGACCAACAATCCGTGTTACTAATGAGTTAACTACTAAACCGGAGCAAAGAGTAACG